AGATACTCGTTTATTCAGTATCGGACCATCCATAGCAGTCACATCAATTCTACTAAGTTATTTAGTAATTCCTTTTGGATATCGCCTTGTTCTAGCCGATTTCAGTATTGGTGTTTTTTTATGGATTGCCATTTCAAGTATTGCTCCCGTGGGCCTTCTTATGTCAGGTTATGGATCAAATAATAAATATTCCTTTTTAGGTGGTTTAAGGGCTGCTGCTCAATCAATTAGTTATGAAATACCATTAACTCTATGTGTGTTATCAATATCTCTACGTGTGATTCGTTGAGACATAAAAATTCCTCTATTTATTTTCTTTCTAGGAAGGGAATTTCATGAGTTGAATATATATTTTTATTTTTTATTCATCATTCGGGTTGATGAACTAAACCAGATAGTTATATGAGTGAAAAAAACAGCTTCTTAATTTGCAGTAAAAAGATTCATTCTCATTTCCTATGTACAAGAGTTAAGTGAAAGTAAACATAAGTATTATATACTATTTACCCCAAGATTGAGTGATTAGTCATCATGACTTGAAGCGGGTTCAAAAGGAGCAACTGTCTAGGGATTTTACTAGCTATTAACATACATGTATTACCCTAACGAACGGGGTCCTTTTGACCAAAAAGAGTGGATAGTCAGGAACACCAAGGTACACAAAGGATTCGTAATAGAGATTATGTAAGTTATTCAACAGGATTTTTATGTGGATACTGCATAGCATAAAAGGGATTATATTGGGGCTTTATGTTGGTAGAAATGATGAAGGAGTACTCCCCACGATTCCGATCCAGAGTATGTTCCTATCCACCAATTAAGTAAATAACTATCAAGAACGAAGTAATCCTTTACTTTGCTTTGTTTAAAGTCCCTTTTTCTGAGAAAGGAGAATAGGAACAAAAAAATAAACTCGAAAGAATTTAATTGCACTACAAAAAAAGATCTTTTTTTTCGTAATAAAAAATGCTAGGTTGAAATCTATATTGAGATTTATACAAAAAACCTTAAAGGTTAAGTTATTACTCAACAAAAATTTTTAAAAGATAAGATCAATTCAGAAGCACTTTATAATAAAATTATAAAAAATAATATATAGCAGACAGAATTCCATTGTCTAATTGGGGACCTCGCGATAGATTTGGATTCTATCCTACAAACATATGAAGATAAATAATTCAAAATATATAATAGCAAACAAACAGGTCTTAGATTTATTTGTGACCTTTGAGGAGCCGTATGAGGTGAAAATCTCATGTACGGTTCTGTAATAGCGTTGTGAACAGTAATGTTATCGTCGACTATAATTATCTAACAGTTCAAGTACAGTTGATATAGTTGAAGCGCAGTCAAAATATGGCTTTTGGGGGTGGAATTTGTGGCGTCAACCTATAGGGTTTATCGTTTTTCTAATTTCGTCCTTAGCCGAGTGTGAAAGATTACCTTTTGATTTACCAGAAGCAGAAGAAGAATTGGTAGCAGGTTATCAAACCGAATATTCAGGTATAAAATTTGGTTTATTTTACGTTGCTTCGTATCTGAATTTACTAGTTTCTTCATTATTTGTAACGGTTCTTTACTTGGGGGGTTGGGATCTTTCTCTTCCGTACATAGCCGTTCCTTTTTTTTTTGAAATAAATAAATCGGGTAGAATCTTTGGAACAATAATTGGTATCTTTATTACATTAGCTAAAACCTTTTTGTTCTTATTCATTGCTATCACAACAAGATGGACTTTACCAAGGCTAAGAATGGACCAACTCTTAAATCTTGGGTGGAAATTTCTTTTACCTATATCTCTCGGCAATCTATTATTAACAACTTCTTCCCAACTTCTTTCACTGTAAAAGAATACGATATTATATCTTCACGACTTGTCTCAAACAAGAACAAGAGAAAGAAACAAAACAAGCATAAAATTTTTTATAGAAATTCAAGATATGTTCTCTATGGTAACTGAGTTCATGAATTATGGTCAACAAACAGTACGAGCTGCAAGGTACATCGGTCAAGGTTTCATGATTACCTTATCACATGCAAGTCGTTTACCTGTAACTATTCAATATCCCTACGAAAAAATGATTACATCGGAGCGTTTCCGCGGACGAATCCACTTTGAATTTGATAAATGCATTGCTTGTGAAGTATGTGTTCGTGTATGTCCTATAGATCTACCTGTTGTAGATTGGAAATTGGAAACGGATATTAGAAAAAAACGATTGCTTAATTACAGTATTGATTTCGGAATCTGTATATTTTGTGGTAATTGCGTTGAGTATTGTCCAACAAATTGTTTATCAATGACTGAAGAATATGAACTTTCTACATATGATCGTCACGAATTAAATTATAATCAAATCGCTTTGGGGCGTTTACCAATGTCAATAATTAACGATTACACGACTCGAACTATTTTAAATTTGCCTGAAATAAAAAAGACTTAATTCAAGAGAAACTCCCAATTAAATTAATAAGACTCCATTTTGATGTAAAAGAATAAGGCTCCTGCTTGGTGAATAACTACAACTCCAAACTATTTATTGGTTTTGTTTGTTGGTAAGAATCGTGGTAAAATAGGTTTTGTTTGAAATATATATATAATATTCATTTTAAAAAATTATTTCGGATAAAAAACGAAATAGGTGCAATAACTATATCTAGATCAATCCACATCTGTTCAAATTGAATTCAATTAATAATGAAGAAGTGTGATAAAATGACTTCTTTTTTCCTGGCCAGGTCAATTAAAGTTATGAAAGATTTCGATTTATTTATCTATTTATATATATAGAATGGATTTACCCGGACCAATACATGATTTTCTTTTAGTCTTTCTGGGATTGGGTCTTATATTAGGAGGTCTGGGAGTGGTATTACTTCCCAATCCAATTTATTCTGCCTTTTCATTGGGATTGGTTCTTGTTTGTACATCCTTATTCTATATTCTATCAAATTCTCATTTTGTAGCTGCTGCGCAACTTCTTATTTACGTGGGGGCCATAAATGTTTTAATAATTTTTGCTGTGATGTTCATGAATGGTTCCGAATATTACAAAGATTTTCATCTTTGGACCGTTGGGGACGGAGTTACGTCTATAGTTTGTACAAGTATTTTTGTTTCACTAATTATTACTATTCCAGATACGTCATGGTACGGGATTATTTGGACTACAAAATCAAACCAGATTATAGAACAAGATTTGATAAGTAATAGTCAACAAATTGGGATTCATTTATCAACAGATTTTTTTCTTCCGTTTGAACTCATTTCAATAATTCTTTTAGTTGCGTTAATAGGTGCGATTGCTGTAGCTCGTCAATAATAAATCTTTCGAACTCGGAATCCAAATCAAACTTTGTTGAGGGTTATCACATTAATTTCCCTTCTTTTTTTTTTTCATATATCAAAGAGAATTCTTTTAGTTCGATCTATTACCAATATATTCTTTTGTTCTGTATTTGTTATATTCTATTCAATGAAATTGGTTGAATTTTTGTTCATATTGAAATGAATCTAGATTGATAAGGAGTTTTTTAATGATTCTCGAGCATGTGCTTGTTTTGAGTGCCTATTTATTTTCTGTTGGTCTTTATGGATTGATTACGAGTCGAAATATGGTTAGGGCCCTTATGTGTCTTGAACTTATTTTGAATGCAGTTAATATAAATTTTGTAACATTTTCTGATTTTTTTGATAGTCGTCAATTAAAAGGATCCATTTTCTCAATTTTTGTTATAGCTATTGCAGCCGCTGAAGCAGCTATTGGACTAGCTATTGTTTCATCAATTTATCGTAACAGAAAATCAACTCGTATCAATCAATCGAATTTGTTAAATAAGTAGTACAAATTTATCATATAAATATAAAAACAAAGATTATATTCATAATTCTATTCATAAAGATAAATAAATTAAAATCAACATGTCTGCTACGTGAGGTTTAATCATGTTTACAAAAACATAATAAATCAAAGTATTTTAGTCCTCTCTCATGAGCCACTGCAGAAGTAGATGAAAAATTTTCTGATAACTCATTGATTCGTCTAGTATCTAAATATACGATTCATTTATAAGTTTACTATATCGAAAATTTATGACATTCAAAAATATATAGATCCAATGTCACATTCAGTAAAGATTTATGATACATGTATAGGGTGCACTCAATGTGTCCGAGCCTGCCCCACCGACGTATTAGAAATGATACCCTGGGACGGATGTAAAGCTAAACAAATTGCTTCTGCTCCAAGAACAGAAGATTGTGTTGGTTGTAAGAGATGTGAATCCGCCTGTCCAACCGATTTCTTGAGCGTTCGGGTTTCTTTATGGAATGAAACAACTCGTAGTATGGGTCTAGCTTATTGATATGTTCCAGAAAACTCTACTTGAATCCATTTGATTTTTTTTATCGACCGTGCTCGAAAAATATATATTATTTTGAGCACGGGTTTTTCTGGTCCAAGCGTATCTTGTCTTTACCACGAATTTTTTTCCTTGGTTAACAATAATTGTAATTTTGCCAATATTCGCAGGCTCCGTAATTTTATTTCTTCCCCATAGAGGAAATAGAGTCATTAGGTGGTATACTATATGTATCTGTATTTTAGAACTCCTTCTAACGACTTATGCATTCTGTTATCACTTTCAATTGGATGATCCATTAATCCAACTAATCGAGGACTATAAATGGATAAATTTTTTTGATTTCCATTGGAGATTAGGAATAGATGGACTTTCTATAGGACCCATATTACTAACGGGATTCATCACTACTTTAGCTACCTTAGCGGCTTGGCCAGTTACTCGAGATTCTCGACTATTCCATTTCCTGATGTTAGCAATGTACAGCGGGCAAATAGGATTATTTGCCTCTCAGGACCTTTTACTTTTTTTCATCATGTGGGAGTTAGAATTAATTCCGGTTTATCTACTTTTATCCATGTGGGGGGGAAAAAAACGTCTTTACTCGGCTACAAAATTTATTTTATATACGGCGGGGG